ATGAAACTAAACCGCTGATTATTTTCAACTAACCACAAGGACATTGGAACACTCTACCTAATATTTGGTGCCTGAGCAGGAATGATCGGGACAGCAATGAGAGTAATTATCCGAACCGAACTTGCACAACCTGGATCCCTACTTAAAGACGACCAGATATATAAAACTATAGTTACAGCCCACGCCCTAGTCATGATCTTCTTCATGGTAATGCCAATAATGGTAGGAGGGTTTGGAAAATGATTAATCCCTCTAATGATAGGAGCTCCCGACATGGCCTTCCCTCGAATGAAAAACATGAGATTTTGACTAATACCTCCCTCATTTATCCTCCTCCTAGCCTCCGCAGGAGTAGAAAAAGGGGCAGGAACCGGATGAACACTCTACCCCCCTCTATCAAGAAAAATCGCCCACGCAGGAGGATCAGTTGATCTTGCGATCTTCTCCCTTCACCTAGCAGGAGCTTCATCAATTCTTGCTTCAATAAAATTTATTACTACAATTATAAAAATGCGAAGACCGGGAGTAACTTTCGACCGACTACCCCTATTTGTCTGGTCAATTTTCATAACAGCCTTCCTTCTCCTTCTTAGTCTCCCAGTCCTAGCAGGAGCCATAACAATGCTCCTCACAGACCGAAACATTAAAACTTCATTCTTCGACCCCGCAGGAGGAGGAGATCCTATACTCTTCCAACACCTATTCTGATTTTTTGGCCATCCAGAAGTATATATCCTTATACTCCCTGGATTCGGAATGATATCACACGTAATAGCCCACTATAGAGGAAAGCAAGAGCCATTTGGGTACCTAGGAATGGTATACGCAATGGTAGCAATCGGTATCCTAGGATTCCTAGTATGGGCACACCATATGTTCACCGTAGGAATGGATGTAGACACACGAGCCTACTTCACAGCAGCCACCATGATAATAGCAGTCCCCACAGGAATAAAGGTATTTAGATGAATGGCCACACTTCAAGGATCAAAGATAATATGAGAAACCCCCCTACTATGAGCTCTAGGATTCGTATTCCTATTTACAATAGGAGGCCTTACAGGAATTGTCTTAGCCAACTCCTCTATAGACGTAATAGTACATGATACTTATTATGTTGTAGCCCATTTCCATTACGTTCTTTCCATGGGGGCAGTCTTCGCCATATTTGCAGGCTTTACCCACTGATTCCCATTATTTTCAGGAACATCCTTTCACCCTTTATGATCAAAGGTACAATTCTTCATAATGTTTATAGGAGTAAACCTAACATTCTTTCCCCAACACTTCCTAGGACTAGCAGGAATGCCACGCCGATATACTGACTACCCAGACGCCTACACCACATGAAAAACAGTCTCCTCTATAGGGTCTATGATATCACTCGTGGGAGCCATCCTATTTTTATTCTTAGTATGAGAAGCTTTTATTGCCCAACGAAAAGTAATAGCCCCTCAATTCATCGAATCCTCCTTAGAATGACAATATAGAGAGTATCCCCCTTCTCACCACACCTTTGAAGAAACCCCAATAACATTCATCCCTAGATAAAAAGATTAGTTTAATAAACATAAAGCTTCGACCTTTAAATTCTTAGTAAAATCTAAGATCTTTTTAAAGCCTAACACCTAACCATACTTATCTTTAAAAGAAATAAAGATAACCCCCCTTTTTAAAGCCTTTTAAGCCTTTTACCAAAATTTTATATATTATCCAATATTATAAATTAAAATTAAAAACTCTATGTAAATCCCCATCTTTCTAAAAATAACTTTAATAGTGTAACTCCTTTAGTTTTACATAAAAAAATAAAAATATTTATTTGTAAAGAAGGGGACCCCCTTATATATTTTCTAAAAGAAATTATAGAGCTAATTATTACCTAAACCTAGCCCTCGTTAAAACTATTAGATTAGAGCTTTTCCTCTTCGACAGAGCCTCCCCCCCCCTCTTTAAGATGGGGATTTACATAGAGTTTTTAATTTTATATATTATCCAATATTATAAATTAAAATTAAAAACTCTATGTAAATCCCCATCTTTCTAAAAATAACTTTAATAGTGTAACTCCTTTAGTTTTACATAAAAAAATAAAAATATTTATTTGTAAAGAAGGGGACCCCCTTATATATTTTCTAAAAGAAATTATAGAGCTAATTATTACCTAAACCTAGCCCTCGTTAAAACTATTAGATTAGAGCTTTTCCTCTTCGACAGAGCCTCCTCCCCCCCTCTTTAAAAGAAGTAAAGATAACCCCCCTTTTTAAAGCCTTTTAAGCCTTTTACCAAAATTTTATATATTATCCAATATTATAAATTAAAATTAAAAACTCTATGTAAATCCCCATCTTTCTAAAAATAACTTTAATAGTGTAACTCCTTTAGTTTTACATAAAAAAATAAAAATATTTATTTGTAAAGAAGGGGACCCCCTTATATATTTTCTAAAAGAAATTATAGAGCTAATTATTACCTAAACCTAGCCCTCGTTAAAACTATTAGATTAGAGCTTTTCCTCTTCGACAGAGCCTCCCCCCCTCTTTAAAAGAAGTAAAGATAACCCCCCTTTTTAAAGCCTTTTAAGCCTTTTACCAAAATTTTATATATTATCCAATATTATAAATTAAAATTAAAAACTCTATGTAAATCCCCATCTTTCTAAAAATAACTTTAATAGTGTAACTCCTTTAGTTTTACATAAAAAAATAAAAATATTTATTTGTAAAGAAGGGGACCCCCTTATATATTTTCTAAAAGAAATTATAGAGCTAATTATTACCTAAACCTAGCCCTCGTTAAAACTATTAGATTAGAGCTTTTCCTCTTCTTTTAAGCATTAAAAACTGCTAAAGTTTAGAAAAACGAAGGCTTTTCAAGCCTTAGACCCAGGTTAGACCCCTGGTAGGGGTACTCTCCGTACAAAGCGGCAAACCCCCCCCCCTCCAACCCCTCCGCTGGGACAAGAATAAAAACCACTAAAATTTACTTAACCCCAAAACCCTAATCATCTATTTTCTCACTTAAGGGCTATTTTAAAATTGGTCTCCCCCCCTACTATACCCCCTCTCCAAGTTCCTTGAGTACCATCCAGACTTAACCGTTTTACAATAGTCTTTTTTTATTACTTTTGGGGCTCTACATCATTTATTCCTCTCTTCGGGATTTCCATACTAACTTGCTGTTCTTTCCATGCTCTCTGCTCCTTACCTCGCACATACCTATATATCACCTTTTGGAGAAAGAGGGGTAGACCGGGGGGGGGTTTATCGTTTATATAAATAATATACCGTTATTTATATTAATAAAACAGAAACTAGTTTATTAAAATAGTTATTTTGGGGATAACAGATACAGACTTAGCCCTGTGTTTCTGAAATAAAATAGACCTTAAAATGGGTTGAAGCTGAAACAATAGCATTTGGCCGTTAACCAAAAGGATGAAGGTTTGTCCCTTTCAACCCAGAAAGTTTAAATAGCAAAATAGTAATGCATTAGATTTAGGTTCTACTACCAAAGGTGCAAATCCTTTTTTAAACTTTTTCTTCCCTAACTTTTAAAATTAAACAAAATAGCTCCTTAACCGAAGATTTAAGTTAACAAAACTCTGAGCCTTCAAAGCTCACCACACAAATCAAAATTTTGTAATCTTTGAAACTAAAAATTTAATTTGGACCAACCCAAAGCGTAGCCCACCTAAATATTTAAATAAATTTCAAAACAGTTCGAGTTGCACGAACCTTAACTCTGTGTAAAAGAGTTGCTTACTCCCTAGCTATGTTCTGTATTTATATAAATACCCAAGACAAACAACCCTCACTTAATAAGTAAAGTTTATCAAAGTGGGATAAATTATTACAAGCCCGACCTTCAGCATAAAAAGAGAGGCTAAAATTTTATTGTAAAAATACGAAAAATGAACATACTAACAAGAATTTTATTCTCCCTTTTCTTCCTCGGCGTTCTAGGGGTAATTATAAAACGGTTACACCTTCTTTCTCTTTTGCTTTGTTTAGAACTACTTTTAATATCCCTTTTCCTAAAAATAACAATATGAGCTAGAACTTTTAGCAGCCTCTTAACCCTCAAATACTCCATACTTCTAATAACTTTTTCCGCATGTGAAGCAAGAGCAGGGCTCGCCTTAATGGTTTCTCTCTCTCGAAGACACAACACCGACCTTTTAGCCCAAATTAAACTCTTACAATCATAAATGGCAACTTGAGCACAACTAGGATTACAAGATGCATCCTCTCCTCTAATGGAAGAGCTAGTCTACTTTCACGATTATACCTTAATTATTCTTACTTTAATCATTATTTTAGTATTTTATGGGCTTCTTACCATCCTTTCCTCCTCTTTTACTAAACGATTCTTTCTTGAAGGCCAAGAACTAGAGACAATTTGAACAGTTATACCAGCAATTATACTTATATTTATTGCCTTCCCCTCCCTCCAAATTCTATACTTAATGGATGAAGTTAAAACCCCTTACCTCACAGTAAAGGCGATAGGACATCAATGATACTGAAGTTATGAATACACTGACTATAACGACATAGAATTTGACTCCTACATGACCCCTACAGAAGATTTACAAAAAGGAGAGCCCCGCCTCCTAGAAGTAGATAACCGCCTCATTTTACCATACCAAAACCCAATACGAGCTCTCATAACGAGATCTGACGTCATCCACTCGTGGGCCGTCCCCTCTCTAGGGATTAAGATGGATGCGATTCCAGGCCGACTAAACCAAACCTCCTTTCTAATAAACCGAACAGGACTATTTTATGGGCAATGCTCTGAAATATGTGGGGCTAACCACAGATTCATGCCCATAGTTATTGAATCTGTCCCATTCGACTCTTTCCAAACATGAATCTCTAAAAATATAGAAGAATAAACCATAGATAGCTTAAAGAAAGCTTCAAACTCTTAATTTGATGATGAACATTAGTTCTCTATGGAATGCCACAACTAGACCTCTCCTGATTCCTTGTTAACTTCTTACTAGCATGATCTTTAATTTTTGTTATTTGAGTTATTATAAATTTCCAAACCTGAAAAACTCATAACACTCTAAACAACAGTAAAAAAGAAAGCCAAAACCTAACCCAAGAAAAATGAAAATGATAAAAAGACTATTTAGACAATTTACCCCAGACACCTTAATATTTTTACCCTTGCAGATTCTAGCCTCATCTATTGCTATATTATGACTAATTATATTATACCCTACCAAATTCTTCTCAGGGAATATTACTTACTTATGGAATCAAATACGCCTTGAAGCCTTTAAGCTTATATTCCAAAAAGTTAAGAAAAAGTCAGCTCCATGAATATCTTCTCTATCAGCCATATTTTTCCTAATCCTCTCTATCAATCTACTCGGCCTATTCCCTTATACATTTACCATTACCAGCCACGTATCCTTCACCTATAGTATAGCGATACCCTTATGATTAAGAGTAAAAATACTAGGATTTTACCTAGCATTTAAAAGACGACTAAGACATCTAGTCCCTCAAGGAACCCCCCCCTTCCTAATCCCATTAATGGTCTGAATAGAAACCATAAGTCTTATTGCCCAACCTATCGCCCTAGGCTTACGACTAGCAGCTAATCTCACAGCAGGCCACCTTCTCCTATTCTTATTTTCAAGAGCTGCCTGAGTCTTAAGAAAAAACCTAATACTAAGAAGAATAACAATAATTGTCTTAATCCTAATATTTATACTAGAAATAGGGGTAGCCTGTATTCAAGCTTACGTCTTTACATCTCTTATAAACTTCTACCTAGACCAAAACATTTAATATGACACATCAACACCCTTTTCATTTAGTTGACCAAAGCCCCTGGCCTCTCACAGCGGCCTTCGGCACCCTAATAATGACATCAGGATTAATAATATGATTTCACTTAGGGACTATAAAAATATTCCTAATAGGCTTAATAGTCACAACTCTTACTTCAATAAAATGATGACGAGATGTTATACGAGAAGCAACATTCCAAGGACACCACACACTAATCGTTATTAACGGACTACGATATGGGATGATCCTATTTATAACTTCAGAAGTATGTTTCTTCTTTGCTTTCTTTTGAGCTTTCTTCCATAGAAGTCTCGCCCCAACAATAGAAATAGGGGTGTCTTGACCCCCAACAGGAATAACCCCTCTCAACCCATTCTTAGTCCCACTATTAAACACAGCAGTACTGTTATCTTCAGGGGTAACAATTACCTGGGCTCACCACAGTATGATAGAAAAAAACCGGAAAGAAGCTATACAAGCTCTCTCCTTAACAGTCCTTCTTGGTTTGTACTTTACCTCCCTCCAAGCATGAGAATATTTAGATGCTCCATTCACAATAGCAGATAGAGTTTATGGGTCAACATTCTTTGTCGCCACAGGATTCCACGGACTTCATGTAATTATAGGGACCACTTTTCTAGCTGTGTGTTTACTCCGACTTATCAACCACCACTTTTCCAAATATCACCATTTCGGCTTTGAAGCCGCAGCCTGATATTGACATTTTGTAGATGTAGTCTGACTATTTCTCTATGTTTGTGTATACTGGTGAGGATCATAATAAGAGAAGGAAGGAATTTAACCTTCATCAATTGATTTCAAGTCAAACACATTTCTAGTCTGCCACTTCTCCCGTTTATATAAATACAAAATGAATTTAATAGCATTTTTTATAATAGCAATTGCACTTTCCAGCCTACTAATAGTTATAGGCCACTTCTTACCAAACCGTCAATTAGAATTAAAAAAGAAATCCCCTTATGAATGCGGGTTTGACCCAATAAAATCAGCTCGCCTTCCTTTCTCCTTTCGATTTTTTCTAGTAGCAATCCTTTTCCTAATCTTCGACTTAGAAATCGCTCTTTTATTCCCGATCCTCCCTTCTCTTAAAAAAAATATATACAATCTATTCTTTTTATCCTCCATGTTTCTAATTATCCTAGCAAGAGGCCTAGCTTATGAATGACAACAAGGAGGACTAGAATGAGCCGAATAATAAATGTTAACCCTTCTAATAGCCTCCTTATCCATTATTTGTCTGAACTTCCTTCCACGATGAAAATGAATCAGATTATTTTATTCTTTCTCTATTATAACCTTCCTGTCAATAAAACTACTAAAAAACCAAACCCAAACATGAAAAAAAGTAAGAATAAACCTAGGGAGAGATAACTTGTCAACCCCTTTAATAATTTTAAGCTGTTGACTAGCCCCCTTGTGTTTTATGTCAAAAAAAATAATAAAGAAAGAAAATCAAAAAGCACAAAAAACCTTCTTATTCCTAATTTCATTTATCACAACATTCCTTATCTTAACATTTTCTTCTCTAAAAGTTTTATCCTTCTTCATATGCTTCGAAGCCACTTTAATCCCTACACTAATACTAATAACCCGACTAGGAGCAAAAGTTGAACGACTACAAGCCGGACTCTATTTTTTATTTTATACCCTCTTTGGGTCCCTCCCCCTTCTAATCTCACTGTTAATTATAAAAAAAAATCACCTAAACCTAAAATTTTCTTTAAGCCCCCCAATGAAAGAACAAATTCCTCTAAAAATAATTAATATATGATGGATAATAACAATAATAGCCTTCCTAGTAAAGATGCCCATTTATGGGTTTCATCTATGACTCCCAAAGGCCCACGTGGAAGCCCCAATAGCAGGCTCAATGATCCTTGCCGCAATACTACTAAAGTTAGGGGGGTATGGCCTAATCCGCTTAAACTTATTCTTCCTTAAAACAAAAAAAATTAACAGAATCTTAATTATATTCTGCTGTTGAGGCACATTAATAACAAGAATTATTTGTCTCCGACAAACAGACCTAAAGGCCTTAATAGCCTACTCATCAGTAGGGCACATGAGCCTCACAGCCTCCGGAATATTTTTATTCAAAAAATGAAGAGTAAGAGGAGCCCTAATGTTAATGATAGCTCATGGCCTAGTCTCATCAGCCCTGTTTGCTTTAGCTAAAATACTTTATGAACGAACCCACACACGAAAAATATCCATCACACGAGGGTTTAAGACAATAACCGTACTTCTCCCAATATGATGAATAATAGCATGTGTCGCAAAATTAGGACTACCCCCTCTTCCAAATCTTATAGGAGAAATAATAATTATTTCTGGCCTACTAGGATGGAATCTCTGATTAATACCAATCCTAGGGTTAGCCACAGTATTTGGGGCCGTCTACTCCTTATCAATATTTCAAAAAACAAAAACACAAAAGAACTTAAAACTATCTAAAAAGTACCAAACGATAAACCCACGAGAACACCTACTAATTATTCTTCATTTCGCCCCTCTAATCTTCATTATACTAAACCCTTCCCCATGTTTCATATGATTTAAATAGTTTATAAAATACTAATTTGTGGCATTAGAGATGGTGGTTAAATTCACCTTTAAGTCCAAGATTTATAGATTGATTCTGGTCTGCTAAACCATGAAACCTGTGGTTTGATTCCATAGAAATCTTGATGAATATAAAATTATATTACATAAAAGCAACACTAACTATTCTTATTTTCCTCCTGCTAACCCTAGCCTCTGTATTCTCCTCAAAGAAACAAGAAAAAAGAATCCGAAACATAAATAACAAAAAAATAACTTTGTATACACTTAAGTCAATATCCGCATTAGCTGTAATCAACCTTATAATATTCATAACAAAAGATAGAAAAATACTACTTAACCTACTAAACTGAAACAAAGATTTTAAAATAAAATTCAAATTAACAATATTTCTAGATAAAAACTTTATATTCTTTTTAACAACCGCTCTTATAGTTACCTGATCTATAATCGAATTCTCAATATACTATATGGAGAGAGACCCTCTGTCTAAAAAATTCTTTCGACTACTCACAATTTTTCTTTTAAACATGCTAATCCTAACCTCTTCCAAAAACTTATTTATATTCTTTATAGGGTGGGAAGGAGTAGGGTTCCTATCGTTTTTACTAATAGGCTGATGATTCACACGAAAAGAAGCAAAAGCAGCCGCTCTACAAGCTATTATTTATAACCGAATAGGAGACATAGGGATAATAATTCTAATTGCCGGAGTCCTTATTATCTCAAAAGGATGAAAAATAACAAAAATAAAATTCATCAAAAAAAGAGCTCCCAAATGACAAAAAATCCTTCTATTCGCAACACTAATAGCTGCCATAGGCAAGTCCGCCCAATTCTCCCTCCACGCCTGACTCCCAGCTGCAATGGAAGGGCCTACTCCAGTATCCGCCCTACTACACAGATCAACAATGGTAGTAGCAGGAGTTTTCCTCCTAATACGAGTCACAAAATTTACATCTAACAGAACTTTCCTCTCAACATGTTCAATAATAGGGGCCTTAACAGCAATATTTGCAGCAACCTCAGCATTTCGTCAACATGATATAAAGAAGATAATTGCATACTCCACAACAAGACAACTAGGTTTAATGGTATTAGCAATAGGCCTAGGCTTCCCAAAAATAGCCTTATTCCACATCTGTACTCATGCCTTCTTTAAGGCAATGTTATTCTTATGTTCAGGAAGAATTATTCATAGACATAAAAAAGAACAAGACCTTCGAAAGATATCAAAAATTAAATTATCCCTCCCAATAACCTCAGCATGCCTTACCCTAGGAAGTGTAGCACTAATGGGGATCCCATTCCTAAGAGGATTCTTCTCTAAGGATTTAATACTAGAATCTGTTATAAAAAACCCCGTAAAAATTTTATCTTTTCTACTAGCTACAAGAGCTACTTTCCTAACCGCCGCCTACAGATTCCGGATAGTGACATTTTGCTTCAACAAAAAAACAAAAGAAAATACATCAAAGCCAATAAAAGAAGAAAACCCTTCACTTTACTTACCTCTTACTCGTCTAGCGATAGGAACTATACTTTATGGGTGATTCCTCTCAAAATGACTATTTAAAATTCCTCCTTTATTTCCACTAACAATTGTAAAGAGCACCCCACTTATAGTCACAATACTAGGAGCGATCCTAGCCGCAACAATAATACTGTCAATAAAAAATAAGATAAAAATAATCTTTTTTACAAAGACCTGATTTTTTAAAAAAATCTCACATATTATTACTAAAACCCTTACATCTAAAATAGCTTTGATAATGTCAACCCGAACACTTGACCGAGGCTGAAATGAACTAATAGGGGGCCAAGGAATATTCCTAGCAAAAAAGACCGCATCCCAATCCTCAAAAATAGCTCAAACAGGGTACATAAAGCAATACCTCCTCTCAATATTTATAATTTCTATTTCTATACTCCTGCTTATAAAAATATAAAGGGCGATGAGTATTATAAAGCACGTAAAGAAACCTCAGAAAAGCTAAAAGAAATAACCAAAGCAACTACCAAAACAACTAAAAGAGCAAGTCCTCCTATTAACAAATAAAACCCACCAAAACTATATAACTCACCAAGACTAGAGAGTCCCTGAAGTCCAACTAAATCCCCCATAACTCTCAACTCCAAAAAATCTTCAAAAATAAAGAATACTCAAAAACACATTAGTAAAAAAAGAACAACAACCTCCCCCAATTTTTTCACTACAGGGAATCGGTCAGCAGAAAGTGCGCTAGAGTAAATAAATACTACTAGCATCCCTCCCATATAAATTAAAAGTAGTAACAAAGCTAAAAAAGAAACACCACAAAACCCTAAAATAACACAACCCAATAAAGAACTTATAACTAAACCCAAAGCAGCATAATAAGGGGACAAACTATAAAAAACCATAGTTCTACCTAATAACAAAAGGACCATAAACAAATAAAATACCATTTATATAAATGACCAGCCCTATTCGAAAGAGACACCCCCTAATCCGAATCGTCAACAGCAGACTAATCGACCTCCCATCCCCAAGAAACCTCTCAATATGATGAAAATTTGGGTCCCTATTAGGATTATGCCTAATAATACAGATTCTAACCGGCCTCTTCCTCTCCATGCACTACACAGCCGACATAAGACTAGCCTTTTCCTCCGTTAGACATATTTGCCGAGACGTTAAAAAAGGATGACTCCTACGAAAAGTTCATGCCAAAACAGGATCATTCTTCTTCATATGTATTTACTGCCATATAGGCCGAGGGATCTACTATGGGTCTTATGTTAATCAAGAAACATGAAAAACAGGAGTTATCCTATTCCTAATAACAATGATAACTGCATTCGTAGGATATGTTCTACCCTGAGGACAAATGTCCTTCTGAGCAGCTACCGTAATAACCAATCTTCTTTCAGCAATCCCTTATATAGGAAAAGAATTAGTACAATGAGTATGGGGAGGCTTCTCAGTAGACAAAGCAACATTATCTCGATTTTTCTCCTTTCACTTCCTCTTCCCTTTCATAATAGCAGCCTTATCAATTATACACCTCCTATTCCTCCACCAAACAGGGTCCAATAACCCAACAGGGCTCAACAGTAAAATAGATAAGACCCCTTTCCACACATACTTCTCCACCAAGGATATAGCGGGATTTATACTTTTAATTGCAGGAATCCTTACCCTAGCCCTTTTAGCTCCCACAGCTCTAAAAGACCCAGAAAACTTTATACCTGCCAACCCTTTAGTCACCCCCACCCATATCCAACCAGAATGATACTTTCTCTTTGCGTATGCAATTCTCCGATCCATCCCCAAAAAGCTAGGGGGAGTAATAGCATTAGTAGCAGCAGTTCTAATATGATTTATCATCCCACTAGTCCACACATCATGAAATCAATCATCAACATTCCGCCCCCTTACCCAAATAACATTTTGGATACTTATAGCAACATTCATCCTCTTAACTTGAATAGGAAGACAACCAGTAGAAGAGCCTTATATAATTATAGGACAAATAGCCTCAGCTCTATACTTCTCAATATTTATTATCTTCTTCCCTTTCGTAGCAACACTAGAAAAAACCATAATCAAGACATATTAAAGTAGCTTAATGAAAAAGCTTGGCGTTGAAAACACCAGACCAAAGGTTAAACTCCTTTCTTTAGTAAAAGTTTGGTTCTAGCTTAAAATTTAACTCTGTTTTGGCTACCACATGTAAGTTTAACAACAAACCAGCAAAAATTTCAACAAACTTAACAAAAATTTGTTTAAAAATAGAAAAGTTCCCGAACCTACCTAACCAAACAATTGCGATCCTCAGTGTTTAACCTTATACAATCTAAGAAATTAGGATATAGCCAAAAACTAAAAAGGCGGTAAATAACGTGCCAGCAACCGCGGTTACACGTTAGCCTTAAATTAAATAACTCCGGGAGATAAAAGAAAATTTAAAAATTTTATAGAAAAAGAACAGCAGTAACAAGCTTAAAAAAACCTAATATAAAATATGTTTCTCCTAAAAAAGAAAAGAAATAAACTGGGATTAGAAACCCCACTATACTTTTCCCCTTAAAAACACCAGAGTATTATAAATCTAAAAATTGAAACTTAAAGAACTTGGCGGTTTTCTAAACCTTTTTGGAGGAGCTTGTCATCTAATTGATACCCCGCAAGAAACCTCACCAGTTTTTGAAACAGCCTGTATACCATCGTCGCCAGCTTACCTTAAAGAACGTAAGCAAAAAGAAATAATTCCAAACGCCAGATCAAGGTGCAGCCTATAAACTGGGGATAGATGAGCTACCCTAATTTCCAACTAGAGGATTTTATCCTGAAAAAGATAAAGGAAAAAGGATTCAACAGTAATTTCCTAAAGAAACATAAAAATGAAACAAGCCCTAGAATGCGTACACATCGCCCGTCACTCTCATCAAAAGAAGAGAAAAGTCGTAACATAGTAGATGTACCGGAAGGTGCCTCTAGAAAATTATTAAAATTAAATATTGAAGCTCTCCAAGCCTCAGCTAAGGTTTACACCATAATAATTATGCTATAAGTAGGATACAAACTTAGTCTTGTAAACTAAGTTAGAAAGTTAAACTCTTTCATATAGCTAACAAAACAAAACCCCCCTCCGCTGGAACAAGAATAAAAACCACTAAAATTTACTTAACCCCAAAACCCTAATCATCTATTTTCTCACTTAAGGGCTATTTTAAAATTGGTCTCCCCCCCTACTATACCCCCTCTCCACGTCATACCTATATATCACCTTTTGGAGAAAGAGGGGTAGACCGGGGGGGGGTTTATCGTTTATATAAATAATATACCGTTATTTATATTAATAAAACAGAAACTAGTTTATTAAAATAGTTATTTTAGGAACAACAGACAAATATTTATATTATCTTTCCCTGAAAAGATGAGAAACGACCTCATATCAAGGGTATCAAAATCCCTCATTTTTCATTAAAATACTTTTCAGCCTGAGTCCTAAAAACCAACCCTTGCAAAGCAAACTTACTATACAGAAACACAAAATAACCTAATTTAAACTTATGCTAAAAGTGTAACCCCAAATTGTGATCTCCAAAATATCTTTGGATCCCTTGCATGCAAAGCAAATATTTTTATAAACTAAAATCACTAAAAGTTAAATAAAAATTAAACTTTAGGTTCTAGGGTGTATTTCACATATTTAATTGCAAATTAAAAGTTACTAAAAGAATTTAGTTAGAACTTCAAAAACCTTACCTAAAACTAGCCCTACACAAATATCTAATCTTATTTATATAAACACGTAAAGTAAGCTAATTTAAGCTTTTAGGCTCATATCCCAAGAATGGGAGATAAAAACTCCCCTTTACTAGAAAACTTAACGAGGTCTACAGGAATTTAACCTGCGACTTTGGTCTGACAGTCCAACGTTTTACTAAACTAAAACCTCCCGACAAGATGGCTGAAAAAGCAAAGGTTTGTAAAACCTTTTATGTAGGCAACCAACTCTACTCTTCGTCACGTTATTAGTATAGAAATATATCTAGCTTCCAACTAGAAGACCTTGGCCACTCACCCAAGATCACGTAAACAAACCTTAATAGCAAAACGGTAATGCAGAGGACTTAAGATCCCCTACTAAAGGTTCGATTCTTTTTTAAGGTTAATGAGAACAGCACTATTTACTATCCAAGCACTAATATATATAGTACCTATTTTACTATCCGTTGCCTTCTTAACATTAGTAGAACGTAAGGTTCTCGGCTACATGCAATTTCGTAAGGGACCAAAAATTGTAGGCCCTTATGGAATTCTACAACCATTTGCCGACGCACTAAAGTTATTTGTGAAGGAAACCCTAAAGCCCTCAACAGCTTCCCCCTTCCTATTCTTCTTCTCCCCATTTTTATTTCTCACCTTAGCTATTATCCTGTGATCATTGGTGCCATTCCCCAAAACCTCCTTAAAAATAAAACTCTCCCTATTACTAATTTTAGGACTATCAAGCCTATCTGTGTATTCACTTATAGGATCTGGATGAGCCTCAAAATCTAAGTATTCCCTAATTGGTGGGATCCGAGCAGTAGCCCAAACAATCTCGTATGAAATTAGAATGGGATTAATAATACTCTCCATACTCCTATGAGTAAAATCATTTTCCTTAAAGGACATAAAAGAAATACAAAAAAAATGATGAATTATTATACCGTACTCTCCACTTTTCATAATGTGAATCGTCTCAACACTAGCAGAAACAAAACGAGCCCCATTTGACCTCACAGAAGGAGAGTCAGAACTAGTCTCAGGGTACAAAGTAGAATACGCAGGAGGTCCCTTCGCCCTTTTCTTTATAGCAGAATACTCTAACATAATATTTATGAACCTCCTTAGAGTTATAATTTTTCTAGGGGGAAGAAGCCCATTTTCCAAAACACCAATAATAAGAAGACTAACTATAGCCATAAAGACCCTCCTCCTAGTATTTTGGTTTCTATGAGTACGAGCATCATACCCACGGTTTCGGTACGACCAGCTAATGTACTTAACCTGAAAGAACTACCTCCCATTTTCCCTAGGAATACTATGTATAACAATAACAATCATCATCCTATTAAAAGGTAAAATACCAAAACTTTAATAAAAACAAAATAGGGCTTACTCCAAGAAGGAATGCTTGACCGATAATCAAACAGAAGAGGTTTGACTCCTCTTAAGCCCTTGTGAAACGAATAATTATTATATTCTTAATTACAAGACTAATCATAGGCACCACTCTAGTAATATTCTCAAAACACTGATTCCCTATATGACTAGGGCTAGAACTTAGAACCCTATCCATAATCCCCATCCTAAAAACAAAAATAAAGTCCCGAAGAAAAGAAGCTACTACAAAGTACTTCCTTGTACAAGCATTTAGCGCAGCTATCCTTCTTAAAGGAGCCACATTAAACCTTTGATTGTCAAAATCATGAAAAATAAGAGAATCCCCAAACACAATTTCCTATATTATAATACTGATAGCCATAATCATAAAGCTAGGACTAGCCCCATGTCACTTTTGATTTCCAGATGTACTTAGAGGTCTCCCATTTTCCAAAGGAATAATTATAGCTTGTTGACAAAAGATAGCCCCACTATTCATCCTCCTTTCAATATCAAAAAAAATCCCAAAAGAAATAATACTATTATGCGCAACACTATCAATTCTAATCGGAGGCTGAGGGGGCCTAAACCAAATAAGTATACGAAAGATACTAGCCTACTCGTCCATTAGCCACCTAGGGTGAGTCTCAGCCACATTATTTTTTTCACCAGAAGCATCACTTATCTTATTTTCATTTTACATAATAAAAAAAACCAGAATATTCTTACTATGCCATAAAAACAACCTCTTATCCCTGGCAAAATTAAAAAAGACTAACCTCATACTACCTACAACACTATTATTCTCCATATTCCTTCTTTCTCTAGGAGGCCTCCCCCCATTAGGAGGATTTTTAAAAAAGCTAATCCCATTCATCATTTTTCTAAAAAAAATAAAATGAATATTTATCCCAAGACTAATCTTCGGCAGACTGACAAGACTTTATTTCTACCTACGCATAGTATTCAAAACCAGATTAACACTATTCCCAAAAAAAAGATTAAAATTCTTATATAAAAATAACAACAACTCAAAATACCTTAAAACTATTATAAGAATCTTAACCCCACTACCAATATTTGGGCTTGCTCTCATCCCCACATTTTCATTATTTATATAAATAAAATTTTACCCTATCTCAATTTTAAAAATATTTAACTCACCTTAAAAAACTTAACAACAAAAGTATTATAAAAGAAAATTGAAATACCATGAAAATTAAAACAAAAAAAGGAGAAACCCGTACCTTTTGTATTATGGTTTAACAAGCCTTCATGAAAAATTTTTCAAACCCCGAAATTCGAAGAGCTAACCTATTCTTCTTAAAGAGAAATAACCCACTGTTGCAAGAGTGGTAAAAAAGAACCGGTTAGAAGTGAAATGCTTAACGGATCGAATAATAGCTGGTTTTTAAAGAAAAAAGTTAAAGCTTTAGCCCCAAAACAAACGGGAGAAAAGAAAAGAGGAGATAAGTTCTCTTTTCAAAGTGGAAACAACCAAGAATAAAGGAAAAGAAAATAAAGAAAACACTCACCGTAGGCCTAAAAGCGGCCACCAAAAAAGAAAGCGTTACAGCTCAAAAAATCTTTCTAACAATCCCATAAAATACCTAAACCTTATTTAAAGTAATTAAAAAAAAACAATGTTAAAATTAGTAAAACTATTACCAAAGACAAAAATAAACTTTTATAAAACCTCCTCTATCTAAATCAAGAAAAGGAAAAAGTTCTATCAACACAGACGGTAAACCAAAGGATAGAAAAGGAAAAAGGAACTAGGCAAAACAGAAAAGGACTGTTTACCAAAAACATAGCCCCTTGAAAACTATAAGGGGTAACGCCTGCCCAGTGGAAATTCTAAACGGCCGCGGTATCTTGACCGTGCAAAGGTAGCATAATCACTTGTCTCTTAAATGGGGACCTGTATGAATGGCAACACATTTTCTAACTGTCTCCTTTCTTCCCCTTCTAAATTTCTACTAATGTGAAGAAGCATTAATAAAAAAGAAAGACGAGAAGACCCTGTCGAGCTTCAACTTCCTAAAGAACATAAGACCCTTTAAAAGAAAATTCCCTCTTCAAAGAAGTTTTGGTTGGGGCAACCACGGAGTATAAGAAACCTCCAGAAAATTAACCCGATTTTTCATCACATAAGACAAACAAAAGAACCAGAACCCCTGGTAAACAGAAAAAGTTACCGCAGGGATAACAGCGTAATCTCCTTTAAGAGTTCACATTGACAAGGAGGATTGCGACCTCGATGTTGGATTGGGGACACCTTAGGGTGCAGCAGCTCTAACGGTTGGACTGTTCGTCCATTAAAACCCTACATGATCTGAGTTCAGACCGACGAGAGTCAGGTCAGCTTCTATCTTCTTCAATTTTCTTTCTAGTACGAAAGGACCGAAAGAACACTTCCTATGATTTTTATCAAGAAGTAATATTAACTAACTACACTAAAATTCCCAATA